AGGGAATTTTGAAATTTATGGAATTAAGTATTAAGTATAGATAATGACTAAGAAAGAGTAATTTATTTTGAACAATATATGTCTTTCACATACAACGATAAAAAGGAGTCACATACCTTTTGAATGGCAGTTCCAAAAAAACGTACTTCTATGTCAAAAAAGCATATTCGTAGAAATCTTTGGAAAAAAAAAGGATCTTTAGAGGCAGTAAAAGCTTTTTCTTTAGCTAAATCTGTTTCCACCGGACAGTCAAAAAGTTTTTTTGTGCGACAAAAAAAAGTCTTGGAAAAATCTTAATTGACATGTTTCAAAGAACTTCCAAATTTCCATTTTTGAATTGTAAGACAAATGATTCAATTTTACTAAATTGTATTTGTATTTCACTTCTCATATTAGTTAGAGCTAGGTAATATGAAAAAGAAGAATCTTTTTCTGTCTACTTGATTCAAAGTACTCAGTATTGTGTATTTTCTTCTTTTTTATCATTTTTTTAGATTTTTTATAGTCTTTATATATTTCTATTATACTATAATATTCTATTTTAGTTATTTTCTTCTTTTTATTGTTTATTTTCTATTTTATTCTATTTATTTCAATTTCTATTGATTGATATTGAATTCGTGAGATGGTTTTTTCTTTCCTATGAATTGTGCTTTTCAAAATAGAAAAGCACAATTACGATAGACAAGGAAGAATCTGAATATTTCATTCTACTTTATACTAAGGTGTTGGATCTCAAAATCGTTAGAAAAGAATTATGTATTTTATACCCCGACTGAGAACGAAACTATTGAGTTCTGACTCTTCTGGATAAAAAAGAGCTAGGTTTCTAGTTTCTAGTACGGAAAAGTTGATTATTCAAAATGAACTTACGAAGATACTTATTAAGTATTATTGATATTTTCTTTATATTTAACATTTCCAGATGAATGGAAATGCATCTTTCTTCATTGTTTCCTAAACTCTATTGAATATCGACAATTCAACATGAATTTCCTATTATATATATTATTATTATTATATATATTATTATTTAAGGTAAGCCGCCATGGTGAAATTGGTAGACACGCTGCTCTTAGGAAGCAGTGCTAGAGCATCTCGGTTCGAGTCCGAGTGGCGGCATAAAGAATTATTCATATTAAGAATATAGACACAATAGATCTAATAGAATCTAAAAGAGAATATCTTAAATATTCTCTTTTAGATTCTATTTAATCCCCTCCTCGATTTCAATTATTTAAAAGGGACTCTTCTTTATGATATTTGCAACCTTAGAACATATATTAACTCATATTTCCTTTTCGATCATCTCAATTGTGATTCTGATTCATTTGATGAACTTATTAGTCTACGAAATCGAAGGATTACATAATTCGTCAGAAAAAGGGATGATAGCTACTTTTTTCTCTATAACAGGGTTTTTAGTTATTCGTTGGATTTCTTCGGGACATTTTCCCTTAAGTAATTTATACGAATCATTAATCTTCCTTTCATGGAGTTTATCCATTATTCATATGATTCCGTATCTTGGGAATCATAAAAATGATTTAAGCGCAATAACTGCACCAAGTGCCATTTTTACCCAAGGTTTCGCCACGTCAGGTCTTTCAACTGAAATGCATCAACCCGCAATATTAGTACCTGCTCTACAATCTCAGTGGTTAATGATGCATGTCAGTATGATGCTATTGAGCTATGCAGCTCTTTTATGCGGATCGTTATTATCAGTTGCTCTTATAGTGATTACATTTCAAAAAAGAATCGATTCTTTTTTGAAAAACAAGAATTTTTTCAGTTTAAGGAAGTCGTTTTTCTTTGGTGATATGGAATATTTGAACCAAAAAGGAAGTGTATTAAAAAATACTTCTTTCTTCTCATTTCAAAATTTTTACAAATATCAATTAATTCAGCGTTTGGATTATTGGAGTTATCGTGTCATTAGTTTAGGGTTTACCTTTTTAACCATAGGCATTCTTTCTGGAGCAGTATGGGCTAATGAAGCATGGGGTTCTTATTGGAATTGGGACCCTAAGGAAACTTGGGCATTTATTACTTGGACCATATTTGCAATTTATTTACATACTAGAACAAATCCAAAATTGCAAGATCAAGGGACAAATTCGGCATTTGTAGCTTCTATAGGATTTCTCCTAATTTGGATATGCTATTTTGGGATCAATCTATTAGGAATCGGGTTCCATAGTTATGGTTCATTCCAATGAATATCTAATTGAATAAAAGAAAATACATGAAGAATACATAAAAAAATCGTCTGATACACAATGCAATGAAAATTTGTGCGAGTTTTTGAGAACCGTTTAAATAGAGGAATTATTCAAATGGTTCTCAAAAACTTTAGATGTATCTCATTACAATTCTAATTCACCCTTCCCTTTCTTTTTTCATTGTACAACGAAGAATCGTGAAAATATGAAAGTCAAAGAATTCTAAGACTTTCTTTCCAATTAATGAAATTTATTTCATTTAGTATTGAATCTAAAAAAAGAATTAGTATCTATAAAAATAATTAGATAATAGAACTTGTACCTTGTCAACCGATAACGGGAGAACGAAATCAGGATAAAAACCAATTCCTATAATTATGAAACCCATGTGAGATACGGAAGAATAGGCAATACGTTTTTTTAAATTGCGTTGACCGAGAGAAGTTGAAGCTGCATAAATGATTTGTATTATTCCTACTATCACCAACCAGGGAGATAATCTAGAATGAGCGTGAGCTAATAATTCCATATTGATCCGAATTAATCCATATGCTCCCATCTTTAATAATATTCCAGCTAAAAGCATACATGTACTGTAATGTGCTTCCCCGTGGGTATCTGGTAACCATGTATGTAGGGGTATCATCGGCGATTTGACAGCATAAGCAATAAGAAAACCAAAATAGAGTATTATTTCCAATGCTGCAGGATACGATTGATTAGCTAATTTTTCTAAATCTAATGTTGGTTCATTGGAACCATATAAACCCATACCTAGAACTCCTATTAAGAGAAAAATGGAACCTCCGGCAGTGCACAAAATAAACTTTGTAGCCGAGTACAGGCGTTTTTTTCCTCCCCACATGGATAAAAGTAAGTAAACAGGAATTAATTCTAATTCCCACATGATGAAAAAAAGTAAAAGGTCTCGAGAAGAAAATGATCCTATTTGGCCACTATACATTGCTAACATCAAGAAATAGAAGAATCGCGGATTTCGAGTAACTGGCCAAGCTGCTAAAGTAGCTAAAGTAGTGATAAATCCTGTCAGTAAAATGGGTCCTATGGAAAGTCCATCGGTTCCCAGTCTCCAGTGAAAATCAAAAAGATTGATCCATTTATAATCCTCCTTCAATTGGATTAATGGATCGTCCAATTGGAAATGATAACAAAATACATAGGTCATTAGAAGGAGCTCTAGGATACATATACATATAGTATACAACCTATACACCTTATTTCCCCTATGAGGGAAAAATACAATTGAAGAACCCGCGAATATGGGCAAAACAAGAAGTATTGTTAACCAAGGAAAAGAACTCGTGATAAAGACAAGATAAAATTAGACCAGAAAAGTCCGTACTCGAGAAAAGAAAATAGATTATTCTTCTCCCGAGCACGGGGTTTTGTCGGTAAAGAGGAATCAAATGATTCAAGTGGAGTTTTTTGTCACATATCAATAAGAAAGACCCATGCTGCGAGTTGTTTCATGCCATAAATAAACACGGACACTCAAAAAATCCGTTGGACAAGCGGATTCACATCTTTTACAACCTACACAATCCTCGGTTCTTGGCGCAGAAGCAATTTGCTTAGCTTTACATCCGTCCCAAGGTATCATTTCCAATACATCCGTGGGGCAAGCTCGAACACATTGGGTACATCCTATACATGTATCATAAATCTTTACTGAATGTGACATTGGGTCTATAAATTCCAGTTTTGAACACAAAAGATTTTCGATCTGGTAAAATAAGATAAGAAAATGAAATAAATCATATATTTTCTATTGTAGACACCAGACGAATCAATGATTTATCAAAATTTGAAGAATCAATAGATTTTCTAATCTGTTTATGAGAAAGGGCCAAGATACTTTGATTTCCATTTCAATAATCATGAAATATGAGTTTACGAATTCAATTCATGTGAATTTTCCTATCTTTCTATTATATAGAAATAGAATTAAATTAAGGATATTATGATATATTATATATCAGATGAATACGTTTGTTATTAGGTTAGTTATAGAATAAGTTCGTAACTAGAAATCATAAATCTATATGAAAAAAGAGAAGAAAGAAAAATAAAAATATTCTATAATCTTATTATTCTAATTCTATTAGATTCTATTTAGAATATTCTATCTAAAAGTCTTATGTTTTGATTTCTATGTGAAAATAGAAGAATTCTAACTAATTATTCAGCAAATTCGATTGATTAATACGAGTTGATTTTCTGTTACGATGGATCGACGAAACAATAGCTAGCCCAATAGCTATAACAAAGATTGAGAAAATTTCTCCTTTTAATTGCCGACTATCAAATATATCGGAAAATGTGACAAGATTTATATTCACCGAATTCAGTATAAGCTCAAGACACATAAGTGCTCTAACCATGCTTCGGCTTGTGATCAGTCCATAGATACCGATAGAAAATAAATAAACACTTAGAAAAAGTACATGCTCTAACATCATTGATAAATCCCTCATCTATCTTGATTGATTTCAATATGAACAAAAATGAAAACGATTCAGTTGACTAGACTAGAAGAATTACATAACAAAAGAAGATATTCACAGTAGATTGAAACAAAATAGATTAAATCCATTTTCATTCTTTAATTTTAAAAAAGGAAGTTCTTATTTCTTATTATATTAGAATTCTATTATTGACGAGCCATAGTAATTGCACCTATCAAAGAAACTAAAAGAATTATAGAAATGAGTTCAAAAGGGAGATAAAAATCTGTGGATAAATGAATCCCAATTTGTTGAACGTTACTTATTAAGTCCTGTTCTATAATCTGATTTGATCTTGTAGTCCGAAAAATTCCGGACCATGACGTATCTGGGATAGTAGTCATTAATGAAAAAAAGATATTTCTTTTATTCTTTGATATTCATATTTACATATTGAATTCTATGAATTAGATTTCTATTTTATAGTATTGAAATCTCAATTCATTTTTTATCTATTTTCTAGAAAATAGATAAAAAAGAGTTCATGTTCCACCGAATCACACGTAGAGATATTGCTAACACACATAGAGTTAATGGTATTTCATAACTAATCGATTGAGCTGCAGCTCGTAGACCGCCTGAAAAGGAATACTTATTATTTGATCCATATCCTGACATAAGAAGACCAATGGGGACAATACTTGAAAAGGCAATCCATAAAAAAACACCTATACTGAGATCAGCTAAAACAAGGTGATATCCAAAAGGAATTACTAAATAACTTAGTAGAATTGATATAAACCCTATAGAGGGTCCGACCCTAAATAAACGAATATTACCTCTAGATGGAAGAAGATCCTCCTTCAAAAGTAGTTTGGTCCCATCCGCTAAAGCTTGAAGAATTCCTAACGGGCCGGCATATTCAGGTCCAATACGTTGTTGTATTGCTGCAGATATCTTTCTTTCTAACCACACAATGACTAATACCCCCATTGTGATTCCTAAGACAAGGATTAAAATGGGGACAAAAATCCATATGAATCCATAGACTTCTTTTAAGGATTCTAATCTATAAAAAGAATTAATAGTTTGTACTTCTGTCGTATCAATTATCATTTCAACGATCAACTTCTCCCATAATGATATCTATACTACCTAGTATCGTCATGATATCAGCCAATTTCATTCTTTTAACTAGCTGGGGAAGAATTTGCAAATTGATGAAACCGGGTGGACGAATTTTCCATCTCCAGGGGAAAACACTACTATCTCCTATTAAATAAATTCCTAATTCTCCTTTTGGGGCCTCTACCCTTACATAAAGTTCTTGTTTTAACAATTCAAAATTGGGTGAAAGTTTTTTAGTAAGAAATCTATATTCAAAATTATTCCATTCGGAATCCTTTGTCCTATGAAAACGCCGGTTTTCTAAATTTTCATAAGGTCCTCCAGGAATTCCTTCTAGAGCCTGTTGAATGATTTTTATGGATTCTTGCATTTCACCGATTCTTACTAAATAACGAGCTAATGTATCGCCTTCTTTTTGCCATTTGACTTCCCAATCAAATTTATTGTAACACTCATAGCGATCAACTTTACGAAGATCCCATTGGATTCCAGAAGCTCGTAACATTGGTCCTGATAAACCCCAATTTATTGTCTCCTCCCCACCAATAATGCCCACTCCTTCAACTCGTTCCAAAAAGATGGGATTTCGCGTAATGAGCTTTTGATACTCAACAACTTCTGTTAAAAAATAATCACAGAAATCAAAACATTTATCTATCCAGCCATAAGGTAAATCCGCAGCTACTCCTCCGATGCGGAAATAATTATGCATCATCCGCATACCTGTGGCGGCTTCGAATAGATCATATATTAATTCCCTCTCTCTTAAAATATAGAAAAAGGGAGTCTGTGCACCAATATCGGCCATAAAAGGGCCAAGCCATAACAAATGGGAGGCTATACGGCTCAGCTCCAGCATAATAACTCTGATATAACTGGCCCTTTTAGGCACTTGAACACTTTCCAATCGTTCTGGTGCATTTACTGTTATTGCTTCTGTGAACATAGTAGCTAAATAATCCCAACGTGTTACATAAGGCAAATATTGTATAATTGTTCGGTTCTCCGCTATTTTTTCCATCCCTCTGTGTAAATAGCCCAATATAGGTTCACAGTCAATAACATCTTCACCATCCAGAGTAACGATCAGCCGAAGAACACCATGCATTGATGGGTGGTGAGGACCCATATTGACTATTATGAAATTCTTTCTTGTAGCCGGTACAGTCATATTTTTTTCCTTAATTCATTATTTCATGAAATTCTTAAAATGAAGAATCTAAAAAAAAAAGAATAACTGAACTAATAATAATAAGAAAAGAATGAAAAAAGAAGAAAAAATAACAAGGATAATAAGAATAAAATAATAAGAAACTCAAATAAGAAATTCAAATTTAATTAACGAGTTTTTGGTTCCCGAATATCTAACTGATCCATTAATTTCTTATAACGCACTTTCTTTTTCTTTGACAAATAAGTCAATAATCGTTGACGTTTTCCCAGAATTCTTCGTAGACCTCTTTGCGATAAAAAATCTCTTTTGTGCAATTCTAAATGTGAAGTAAGTCTCCGTATCTTACTGGTGAAATGGAATACTTGAAATTCAACAGATCCACTATTTTCTTCTTTTTCTTCTTGTGTAATAACTGAGATGAATGAATTTTTGACCATAAATTAAGATTTCTATCTTTCTTTTCTGTGAATTTTACGGATCAGGAAAAATAATAATATTTCTTATGTCAGTTATTTTCATTTAGTATACATCAAAATTGGATTTCATTCATAATTCATATACTACTTTGTTTTTTCTTTATGTGGTTTATGTTTTTATGTTTTGTATATTTGATCCAAATATACAAAACATATATGTATTCACGAAAGAAAACAATTTCTTTTCACTTAAAAGGATTCCGTTATTCCTAATGAGAATTGATACACTATGAAATTACACTATGAAATCAGCATCATGTAGTAGAATGTTACACAGTGTATATGTTTCGGCTTTCATCTATTAATCTACCAAATATGTTACACGATATGTAGGAAATCCACTATAGATTTTTTTCATTTTTCATTGGAATTGAATTCATTCTGAATTGTGAATACATATGTATTCTTGACATACTGAAACGACTGCTGTTATTGGTATCAAACCAATAGCGATTCATACAAGCTACATCTTCTAATCGAAAATTGGGCCAAAGAAACAATTTGAATTTCATGAAATCTTTTCTATCTGTATTAATATGTTTGTCCTCATTCAAAAATTGTGCACAGTTTCTTATTTTGTTTTCATTGCAAAATCTTGTATTTCTATCCACAACATGAAAATTCCGGGAATTGAAACAAATTCGAATTCGAAATTCTCTACGACGTCTGGGAGATAGAATATCTTCAGGAACAAGTAAATCATAATGATTTTTGTCTCCACTCAAAAATATGTTGCTGTGTCGTGCAATGGATTTTTCAAACCCCCCTTTCTCAATATATCTTTTTTTTGTGTATTTTTTCTTTGTTTGATGCTTTTTCTTATCGACCAATGAAATATCCATAGTTTGATATATAATATATTTTCCTTTCCTTTGTATAGATAGACAAATTGGTTCAATAAGAAATATTCCCTTTCTTATCAATTCTGCAAGAACTAGGTCCTTTTGAATCAGCATTTCATCTATATTTATTTCACCTCTTTGAATCGAAGATATAGCAATTTCCTTTGGATTTCTTAGTCTAAGTAGGAGACAATATATCCTGATATTCTTCATTATTTCTTTCTTCAAGGGATCAGCCCATCTTAGTTGAAAAAGTAAATATTTTTTCAAAAAGAAATCTAGTTCCATTTCATTCTTGCTCTTATATTGTTTCTTTTTTAGAACCTTTTTCATTTCTAATCTTGCGTAATCTTCTTCAACAGTTTTTTGATTTTCTTTTTTGATTTTTCGTAGATTCCATACAAGATTTCCTTGGACCTGTTGTTCATTCTCTTCCTGCTTGGAATTTCCTAATTCACGATCTTTTTTTTTATTAGATGATTTCTTTGGATTTACGTTAATGCTTTTACTTTTTTCATTTATAGAAAAATGAAAAAAGAGTGATTTGATTGGAATGATCCAAGGTTTCATTTTATATACATCAAAAAGTAGCACAAATTCTGGGAAGAACCAAGTTTCTAGATTGGATATAGTATCATGATTTGATGCGGTATCATAGAACCTTTCTTTATTCATTCCCATGCAATCAAAAAAGAAACTTTTTTGATTGCATGGTTTGATCTCTTGATGAATTGTAGGAAAAAAAAGATCTTTTTTTTCCATTTCTTTTAAATTCTTAATTTTAGTCTTAGTATCTTTCTGAATCTTGATACCAATATGTGCATCGGTCCAGATCTCTATATTATTTATAAAACAAAGATGAAGAATTCTACAATCAAGATATTTTCTATCCAAATTTGTATTCCTATCAATAAGATATCCTTTTTCTAGATAATTATTACTAGGTATACTTACCAATACATAAAATGATTCAGGTTTCGATATATTGAAATGAGATGGAATTTCTTGGTCCCCGTTTATTTCTAATGTTGATCCAGAAATGTATAAATTAGGAAGGTTTATGTATTTATATGAGAAAAGATCATATCTGTAATGTTTTTTCCATTTGTCTTTTTGACTCATAAATGAATTTGCTGCATAGTCATTTTTTTTCATGGAATAAATAAATTGGTATTTTTGATATAAATCCAATTGGTTTGATTCCTTGTTTTGAATCATACGATGTTTATTGATTCTATTTCGCCATTCTTTAGGTACTAATGGAGACCTTTTTTTTTGAGATAAATCGTATTGATAATGACCTTTTAACCAATTTTTCCATTCGTTCATTACATACGTATGAATTTTATTATGTGAGTGAAATATTCCATGTATCATACAATAGTCTTTTAAATTATCCTTAAAAAAAGGATAGCTCCCTTGATATTTCAGTACAGGTCTCAATTGATACTTATTAAGTAATTGGTTTTGTGATATTTTGTAAAAAACATATGCTTGGGACAGGGAAGATAAGTTCCAATAAGTATTGTAATCTTGATTGCTATTCGTAGTATTATCAGTATTTGAAAACGATTTTAATTCTTTTATAGTCAAAAGAAAATTCATTGTATTTTGATTTGTTTCATCAATTCCTTCTTGTTCTTGATTTATTTCATTGTTGTAAATGGATTTATTAAAGATCTTTTTTGTTGATTCAAAGAAAAGTTGTGCATTTATCTTAGAAACGGTAATGGTACATAGAAAAATATCTATGTATATTTTTTCAATGAATGATTTGATAAAGTAGTGTGATTTACGCATTAATCGGATATTATTCCTTTTTAATATTTTCAAAATATGTTTCTGTGATCCCGATCCTTTATTATCAGAAATTAGAACTATTTCTTTTTTTTTCTTGTCTTTTGTGGTTTGTTCAATTTGATTATTGATTTTGATTGTCTTATCAGAAAGATCTTTCATTCTTTTTTCTATTACGGACGATTCGCGAAGAATCTTATTATTTCTTTTGAAATCTTTTTTGTTTTCGTTCGGTTCATATACTTTTTCTTTCCTTAATTTAAATAAGAAAATTGGATTTACTTTCTCCAGTTTTTTCATTATTAGTTTGATAATTTGAATTTGAACGACCCCTTTTGTTTTTTCTTTTCTAATTTTTAGAAAGGATTTTCTTTTTTTATTATTTTTATTTAAAGATTTTAAAACTTGTGAAGATTTATTTTTCACCTTCTTTTTTCTTTTTTGGAGTTCTTTATAAATAGGTTCAAAAAAAGAAGGTCGTTTTCGGGGAGAACCAAAGGGAAGTTCCGCTTCCATTCCCCAGACTGTTAAAAAACAAAAATTTGTTTTTTTCTCTTTTTTTTTCATTAGATCTCTATGATGAGATTGTGCCTTAGATTTTCTCCAAGGTTTTAGACAGAAAGGATATAGAATCTTTATCTGAATACCATCTATTAACCAATCTTGGGGAAATTCTGTTTCTGATAATTGAACACCATTATAGGTGCATTTAATATGGATTTCTCTATTCCATTCCTTAAAATCCTCGTCCCACTCGGGAATTTGGAATAAGAACATACGGAAAAGGTTTTTGGCTATTATTAATGAAGGCAATAGAATGTATTTTCTAAGAAAAGATTGGGTTATTAACATCAAACTTCTTATTACTTGAGTAAATATAAAAGCATCCCAAGCTTCTGATATTTCTATCTGTTCGTTTTTATATCTTTTTTCCTCTTTCTCCTTTTCTTCTTTTTTATCGTCATTTTCAAAATAGGAAATCTTTAATTCTGATTCTTGTTCTCTGCCCATCCAATTCCTAAAAATTATATTCTTCATTTCGTTGATATCAAAAGACGAAAAAAAAGACATTTTGTCTAGACGATCCAAAAAAAGTGGGGAATGTACATTTACTTGAAAGAGGTCCCAAATAACTGTTTTACGTCTTTGAGCGCGCATGGATCCTTTGATTAGATTGCGACGAAAATCCGATTGTTGTGAGTAACGTATCAAAGCCACCTCTCCCTCTTCCATTTGATCATCGTTTTTATCATTGTTACTAGTATTCTGAATACTAGAAATAGAATTGGTATTCTGATCATTATCGTTATAAATTACCACAAGTTTGGCTCTTCTTGAATGAATCTCATGATCGTCTTCCTCCAATTCTTCTTCATTTTCTTCTTCCTCTTCTTCCAAATTATCGGTTAATTTGTATGACCATCGAGAAACCTTTTTACTGACTTCTTCCATTCTAATTCCAATAGATCTTTTTTTCATTTTTTTTTGATCTTTTGTATGTGTTGTAATTACATCAAATAAAAATTGCAAATATTTTGCTTGACTTTCTGAATCAATTCCTTTTTCTTCTTTAGAATTCAAAAATGATTGACGGTGGAGTTCTACGGAATCATTAATAAGTAGATCATGAATCTTATTTCTAAAAAAAGATTCTACTAAATCTTCTGTATCTGTATAAGTATTCATGATTGCGCGTGAATCTAATTTTTTTCTCGTTCCTCGATAAGGTCCGTTGAAAAAAGGATCATATGCTTTTGGCAAGCATTTTTTTTTTTTTTCATCATCACATAATATGGTTCTTTTTTCAAGCATATCCAGACTAGAGGATCCCTCATTTTTTTCTAGAATTTGGATTCGGCTTTTCAATTCATTGTTCAAATTGCACTTTTTTTTTTCATTAGTATAAATCCAAGAATTATAAAGATCTTCGTCGTATAGTTTTTCTATTATGTATAAAGAAATTCTTTGTTCTAGCATTTCCGAAAAAGTCGATAAACTGGGCGGATATGTAAAGGATATTATTTGTTTCCCATCACTTGTACATGTAAAAAAGAAAAATTGTGACATTTCATTGCGTAAAGCATTTTCTAATTTCTTATTTTTTATATATCGTAATGGACGATTCCATCGCTTAAAATCGAAAAGAAAAGAGACAAAAGTTTTTTCAACCCACATATTCATTCTTTTCTTTTTCTCTTCTTTCAGTCTTCCCAATTCCCAATTCTCTTGATGGGTCTCCAGATCAGAATCTTCGTAAACTGGGCTATCTTGATCTTGATAGCGTGCCTCTTTAAAGTGAAATTCATCCTTTGTTTTTTCCTTTCCATTCACTCGGATCTCTTCCGTTTCATCTATTTTGTCCAGATCCTCCCTTTCTTCCGAAAAAAGGGAAG